GCCCGCCATCACCTCATCAAGACCATGAATGCGAGCAATACCATCGCCCACTTGAAGCACGGTACCAGTATTTACAATCTTTACTTCTCTATTATATTGTTCAATCCGTTCACGAATAATATTACTAATTTCGTCAGCCCGAATGGTTACCATAAATATTTCTTAACTCTTTTTTGAAACAAAACGAAAAAAATAATGCCTACAGTAGAAAGACTAATCAGTTATTTCTTTCATTGACCCTAACATGTCAATATTGGCATTAATAGTACGTAAATGTAACTCATTGTTCAAACAACTATTCAGGATTCCTAGAGCTCTCCGTAAGGCTTGTTGAAAAACCCGTTGCCGAACTTGATTAATCGTCCTTTGTTGTTCAAACTGAATAGTTTCATTTTTGTAATTTTCTAATTGTTCCAAAGTATTATAAGTTGAATTAATTAAATTCAACTTTTCTCGCTCTATCTCAGAGTATCCGGTGACTCGAAACTGATCTGCTTCCGTTTCCACTTTCCGTAAACGAGCCCGGGCCTTTTCCAACTGTTCAAAGGCGCCTTCCCGGAGTTCTTCTGAATTTCGAATAGTATTCAAGATTCTCTGCTTTCGATTGTCTAATAAATCACTTAATGAAAGTGGATTATCTTTCCATTCATTCATTTAAAAGTTTCCATAATCCCTTCCCGAACCAAACACGAATCTTTCAATTCATTTGGCTCTCAAGCTCAATTACTTAGAGTAAACTTCATATCTTTTTATAAATGTAATGATAAGCCTGTCCTCTCTTATTTGGTCAGATTCAAAACAAAAAAAATATCTAAAAAATATTCAGAGGACTCTTTTGACAAAAATATGTAATTGTCAGCAAAGTCGTTTTTTTTTTCTTTTCTTCAAATCCAAAAATTCTTCTTATTTATACAGAACACATAGCATAGGTCGGCAATTCAGCATTGGATAAAGGGGATGAAATGCCCCGTTTTACAATTACAATAGGTGCTCCTCAAATCATTTTCTCGCTAGGAGTGTTCTCTAGCAAGAAAATGATTCATTTTGAATCATCTCTATATTATATTATCATAGTGGTAGAAAGAGTACCATGCCGTATCGAGACTTCAAACAGCTTGCTTTAACCATGTTAATGTTCCTACATTATTGGTTGGTAGAGAATCAAAGAGTATTTGACCAATAAATCACGAAATGCTATAGTTCTTACATCGAATTTAAAATTTCTTTTGAAGTAATTCGCGAGATCATACACCTTTCTGTACTAGTTATAACTAAAAAAAGGCACAACTGGTTGGATCCAGCCTATTCTTGAAATAAACAACTCGCACACACTCCCTTTCCAAAAAAGATCAATACACCAAGCACTACACTTAGATTTATTAGATTTGTTGATAAAATATCGATATTAAACCCGGCTGCGGATGGCCAGCGGCCCAAAGAAACGAAAGAATCGGTTACATTTTTCATAGGATCTCCTTTTATAGATAATAGATAGACTAAAAATGAAATAGCCTTCTTTTTTATTTATTCTTTTATTTTGAAAAGTATTGGAGTTAGGTGAACTAATCCCATTCTTGCAATACTTAACTTCCCCCGGACTCCAAATGGGAAGGATGAAAGCGAGTTGGGTCGATCTCCCAATTCCTCATCCGCAAATCAGCCCTTCCCATAGGTTATTTTGTCAACGAATAAATAATTATAGGAATAAAATCGTGCTATAATTCGAAAAAGCAAATGACAAGTCGAAGGCACTCAAATATGTATTTTTCATATTTCTAAGGTTAAACAAAAGGATTCGCAAACAAAAGTGCTAATGCTACAACCAGCCCATAAATTGTTAAAGCTTCCATAAAAGCTAGACTAAGCAATAGAGTCCCTCGTATTTTTCCCTCTGCCTCGGGCTGTCTCGCAATACCCTCTACAGCTTGACCCGCAGCAGTTCCTTGACCAACTCCGGGTCCAATAGAAGCAAGCCCTACGGCCAAACCAGCAGCAATAACGGAAGCGGCAGAAATCAGTGGATTCATGATAAGTCCCCTCGTAACAAAAAAAAGAAATGGTTAATGATACAATCAACCAACGAATTATAACTTTATTATTCCATCGGTAGGATTTATCCAGTCGAAGTAACAAAGAACCTCGACTTGACGGTATCGTATTAAATTAAGTGGGCGAGGAGGAATTTTAGGAAAAAGATCTTTTTGTTAATCTATTTCCTTTTTTTACACAACTCTATAATATACTCATTAATATACTCATTTTTTCCATTACTATATATCGTATATGGCGTAGTTGTATATTCCCTAAGCAAATTAGCTTGAGCTGCACGTTAAAATTTGAAAAAAAAAAAGATTATTTCAATGATGGCCCTCCATGGATTCGCCTATATAAGCTGCGGCTAAAGTTGCAAAAATAAGAGCTTGAATACCACTTGTAAATAATCCAAGGAACATAACAGGTATAGGAATTACTGAAGGTACTAAAGAAACAAGAACAACAACAACTAATTCATCGGCTAAGATATTCCCGAAAAGTCGAAAACTAAGCGATAAGGGTTTTGTGAAATCTTCTAAAATGTTGATGGGTAAAAGGATTGGGGTTGGTTGAATATATTTCCCGAAATAACTTAATCCCCTTTTGGTAAGACCCGCATAGAAATAGGCCGTTGACGTGAGTAAAGCCAAAGCAACTGTAGTATTTATATCATTTGTGGGTGCAGCTAACTCCCCGTGAGGTAATTGTATGATTTTCCAAGGTAAAAGCGCTCCTGACCAATTAGAAACAAAAATAAATAGAAAGAGCGTTCCAATAAAAGGAACCCAAGGGCCATATTCTTCTCCAATTTGAGTTTGACTGATATCTCGAATAAATTCAAGAACATATTCGAAGAAATTCTGACCCCCAGTCGGAATGGTTTGTGGATTCCGAACAGCTAAAGCAGCCGAACCTAATAAGATCGCAATTACAACCCAAGAAGTAATAAGTACTTGGCCGTGGACTTGGAAATCCCCTATTTTCCAATAGAAATGTTGGCCTACTTCCACACCAGATACATCGTATAACCCTTTTAGTGTGTTTGCTAGAACATGCATATTGACCTCGAAAAAAAAAATCGAACTTTAAATTTAAACAAAATCATTTTGATTCAACCATCTCTTTGACTACTTGAATCGGATATTTTTTGAATACCAACTGATATTTTGAATACTAACTAATCACATAATATCACCAGTTATTTTTATCTCTTTTTTGAAATTCAGAAATGGTAACCGATTACATAAACTCATAAATCTGTGTGGTTTAAGCTATTTATCTTATTATTAATCAAGAGTTTTTTATATAGCTAGAACGGCCCTCACAAATCGCGAACACGAATTTGTTAAGAATTAATCGGATTGAAGCTATCGCGTCATCATTCGAGGGAATCGAAATATCTGCTAAATCGGGATCACAATTTGTATCGATTAAACAAATTGTTGGAATTCCTAAAGTAATACACTCCCGTAGGGTCGTATATTCTTCGTGCTGATCAACGATAATTACAATATCGGGTAGCCGTGTCATATATTTAATCCCGCCCAGATATCTTTGCAAATGAGATAATTGTCTTTTTAACATAGCTGCATCTCTTTTTGGAATTGCAAGACGATTAAGTATCCCTGTTTTTCGTTCCATTCTCAATTCCCTTAACTTTAGGGATCGCAGTTCAGAAAGTATTCTACTACTTGGCTGGCCCAAAGCCAACATTTTTTACCTTTGGTTACGATAGACATGCCTTATTTCGTTCTATCCTCTCTCCTGGCGGAATCTCCCATTCCAGAAAGTCCTGCAAGAGGACCCGTGGCTAACAACCGCCTTTTTGAAAAGCCGCTCCTTCGACCCGGAGTGGATTCTTCTCCGCTGTATAGCTTCTGTTCTACAGCGATCTAGTCCATGAAAGAGAGACCTTTTCTGCTATAGAGCCAATATGATCGTATGAAGAAAGACTTGCAAGAATAGAAAAAAAAAGAGTGAATTGCTTATTAGGTAGCAAACAGGAAAAGCAAACAAAAGGGGTGGCATCTTCTTACTTTTGATACTCACTCGGCGCAATGTCCTTTTTCTAGCACATACTACTACCGCGCTATACTGCTAAAGCCTTAAGCTTGCCTCAATCTTTAGTTTTACATGTAAGAAATTCTTTTCCATAGGCGCTAACTCTTACTTAAACAGCTTCGCTTCCTTCCCCAGATGCATGAGATGAAGGTTCGCCCTCGAAGACCTTAACACATGAAAATCGATCACAGGTTCAGACAAAGGAGAGTAGGAGTTCAGACCTTAACTCTACCTCTAACTGTACCCATGCATAAGACTTGACTTCCTCATACCTAAGGAATGTAATCACTTATTTAGAATAAAGAAGGGGTGAACGATTCAAACAAGACGAAATGGAGAAAGGCCCAAAAGATGAAAGTGTTTCACGAACCTTGTTTGACTATTTTCTTTTCATAGGCAAGACTAACTAGTAGTTCCAAAGAAAGGAGCATCTGGAAGAGAAGACAGACCTTTGGGAAGGCTTTCTCCGTATGATCGGTTCTTTTTTCACATGTAGATCCCACTACAGCCATTCCAGACATCAGCTTAGACGCGAGTAACAGACCCCTATGGGGAAAGATTCCTAAATAAACTCTTTCGGTCGGCTTCGGTATCTATTGATGAGGAGAAGCCTCCATTCTCAAGCTATGCCGGTTCGATTTCTAGATCCTAGAAACAAGAGATTCTTTCTCTTTGGTTTTCGGTTCAGAACGAAAATCCAGTCCTGCGGGAGGTGCTTTAAGAGGAGAATTCTCCCGGATCACAGCATCTGAGCTGAGTCAGTGTCATACTATTCATGATCAATTCAACCAGAGACGGGGATTGGTCGATCAAGTTCGTTTTGTCGATCCTGCCATTAGATTAGGGGAAAGCGAGCTTTACTCATTTCATGCATAGGTGGGAATAAAGAAACCTCTTTTCACGAGTGACCGGACAATGTATGGAAGATAGCGAGATAATAGTTCGTTCCAGTCCTTGCCTTAGACAAAGGCTAATTCGAAGAAGTAGAGAAGTCAAATAGAAGAATAATTAACTCCTTTCCTCAGGTTACTAGAGATTGAGAGAGTTTCAAAAGCATTTATATAGCTAATAGAAAGAAGTATTCCGCTATAGAGGAATTTACAGGCTTTCTACCCAGAAAGGAGAATAGAGAGAGTTGTCTTGAGGGGTCAGACCTATTACGATCGATTGATTCGCTTGCCTCGAAGACTGGCATTAGGCTCCCCCGAGGGGGAGATAGGATTGATCGAATCAAAAGAAATTACTCTTTTTAGCTCTTTTAGCCTCCCCGACTTCTTCTGAGAGCTATTTTAGGTAGAGGAAGAGAGAGTTGGCGAAGTCTCCAATCCGCTGGTGAGCCCCCAGATCGGCTGCAGCCCCAAGAGCCGCTGCTACTGGGACAACCCACAATCATCGAAGAAAGAAGACGAGCCTAAATGCTGAGTGATGATATCGTGATTTAGCTGTTGCGAGCTTCTCGCTTTCCGCTAGACCGGTCCTCTAGCTGTAGAAGCTTTTTCGTCCTATCGAAATCACAAATTCTCTTTCAGATCGGTGAAGCAACTAACAGAAAGAAAGAAGATGAGAGAAGGAAAGAGCCGTTTTCAGAGGAATGCGGTGAGGGGAAGCTGGAGCCGGGGGAAGTCTTGACTGACCTATAGCTTTTCGCTTCACCGGAATCAGATGCGATGCTGTCGATGATCAAACTTCTGCCTATGAGTCGGCTTCAGTTATAGGATACTTATTCTATCACTGAATCATCTAGGGAAAAAGAGTCCTGCTATTGTTACATCTTCAGCTTGGCAAACTTCCATAGGTGTAATTTCATCCTGACCGAGAAGATCTTGTGGTGCTTCAGAAGTCGAACCCAACTAAATATCTTTGTATTTGAGATCTGACACCATAGTGTGTGAACAAGTCATAACTTGGGCATTATTCTGCTGGTCCGGGAAAGGTGGATCAAAGAAAGGTAGCTTGCCTGCCAAGCCAATAGGCGAAGGGACGAAGGATGGAACGTGCAAAGTGGATCGTGCACCTGTCGTCGGTGATTTCTCGTGCTCCTGACGTAAGAAAGTGACACAGGCTTGGCCAGTTTCAAACTTTATTACCAACGCTACTTACGAAAAACCTTATTCCTCTTTGTTCCTTCTCACTTCCCCGAAACATTGAAATAGCGCAGTAAGCGGACCACCTACAGGGGAATCCTTATACCACTATTAAGCCATTTAGGGCAATGAGGCTGATGCTATTACCGATACCAGGTATCGAGCAAGTCATACCGAGCTTGGTGAAAGAGAAAAAGGAATGGGACTAGCTAGAGAGAAGGATCAGACTTAAAACTTTAAACTATCATACACGGGGAAAGAGTCAAAGTAAAGACAGACTAAGGCTTTAGATAGAATCCCTATGGAGTTACCTTTCCAGGAGTCACTCAAACTGAGCTAACAGCTTGGGGTATGCCTTTTATGAGCCGCCTACCTATCACCGATTGGCCAGAGATGAAACAAGAGCTGAGATAGATGTTATTGCCGCTTAATGTTCAATAGGCAAGCAAGAGACCTATTCCCTATGAGCTAGCTAGCCTATGAGATGAGCTACCCATTTATTCGTCTTCTTCTTTCTACCTTGAGTACCATCCCTTGGCTGCTCCTTGACTACCATAAAGATCAAGCATTATTAGAGGCGAAAGAGAGAACTATCCAGAATATTGGATTCTCGAGACCAGGTTTGAACTCCTCTTAACAAGAGAGCCGGTCCGCACATGGTATACGTGTAGCGACTGGACCTGGTATAGCAACTAAGCGGGCATGAGATAAAAGGGAATACAATCGATATAGTCCTTTGAGGCAACTTCACCAATGGATGCGATCATAGGGCCAATATATGCGGGTTTAAGGGTTGAGGGAATAAGGCGCCTACGCCTAGGCCTTTTCTGTAGACTTTCGAACTCTCCTTCCTACTAATCTTTCACAAGATAGCTTCCAGAAAGGGAGACTGGCTCTTTTCGCGACTCCGTTTCTATTTCATTTGCTGTTCTTGTTCGAGAATCCGCAGCACATTCATATTAGTCAAAATAACTGATTGACCAAGGTCTTACAGAAGGAGCTGTAAGAGCCAAAAAGACGGTCTTCCCTTCCCGACTTTAATCAAGTACCAGTGCTGGAGCTGATTAAGACCCCTACCCCATTTAGTCATCCTTCCGGTATCGATGTAGGAAGCTTAAGGGGTTTCCTAAACGCGGCTATGGGCACGCATGATATGGTGAACTAGAAACCTCTCTCACTTCTCTCAAGCTACCAAACCCGAAATCCCCGATCTACGAGTGGATATTGCCTTTGAATCGGATATGTCTGACAAGTCGCACTATACGTCAACCCAAGATGCATCTTCCTCTCCTTATATTCCAAAAGTACCTTTTCGAACACCAATAGGCTATTCCTACCTTTACTCCTTCTCTTACCTACCTATCCCTTTGAATTCCATATTCGAATGCATTTCTCAAAGATTTTGACTTAATCGACTTCTTTCGCAGATCTGTTATCTAACTAAACCTTACCGCTCCGTGGTAAACCTATTTGATCTCCTTTACCTTCCTCCCGTCCACCACGCTTTGATCCTTTAGCTCCGAAAACGATTTCAGCCTCTCTAACCATCCGATTAGTCTTAACGAGTTTATGTATAGGTTCACAAATTTATTGGAACCTGCTTCCCGAACTCAATCCCCCCGAACTCATTTCATTTCTGAACCGCTAATGCAGCCCAACGAGATCGATATTGGCGGATTGATGGAATCTCTCAACGCAGCTACAGGAACACAAGAATTTGGTGAGGGAAGAAGCTCAAGACTATTGGTGGAAAAGATAGACCCCGACCAAGATAGTACTTCAAGTTTAAGGTTGACTTTAAAAGGATATCCAGAAGATGATTCTCAGAAGAGTGCTGCCTTCTTCATAAGTATGGTGATCTTGGCTCTAACAATGACAGCAGTAGCCGCACGGGTTCACTTCTCATCATGAGAGCGGGGTTCAATTAGGTCTGTCTTATTACAAGCGTAAATTCTTAAATAAATTGCATTCTTTGCCTTTAATAGCCAATAGGCGGCCGGGCAAGTCCCCGAAAATGCCCGTTCGCAAGGGGGGGCAAAATCAGACAACCACCAACTCTTACCCTTATAGAGGAATCAAAATAGCTGCATTCAAGCACTCTTCTACCACTTGGTTTGCTTTCCTTATCCTGGAATGACTAAACGACTGTGAGCAATGCTATCTGCCGAAATGAGGCATGATGGAAGACTGCACTGGTTGTAGCAAGCAAAAAGACAGTTGATCCTTTCACTCATGCTTATGATGGGTTCTCCTACTGATGTTTTACTCTTCTTTTTTATCGGTGGTTAACCGCTGACTTAGAGTATCAACAGCTTTAACGGCTTCAGTTCAGGTGCTGGGACGTAAGAAGTCACGCTTTCGGTTTTCAGTTACTGAAGGAGCTCTCCTTTCGTATGAGGATAAGGTACCGGTCTCTTCTATTCCCTATACTCTCCAAAGCTGCTATTGGCAACAGGAAGACCCGGCGGCTGTAATGTAAACATTTATGTATACGTAGAAGTGGATCAAAATCGTCCTATCCTAAGATAAAGTAAACTCCTCCCCCAACAGATCGAGTTATCTCATCCCTTGCTTGACCCCCTCCCTAGCTACTAGAACTATATGACTAAAGATCGTGGTCGTAGGTGTGCTCTTTCAGTAGTGTTGGTCAATATCCTTTCTTCCCTCATCTCTCTACAATTATATGCTTCAAGCTCGTACCTTCGCATCTCCGATAACAATATCGTTACTCAAGATAGCATAGGCAGTAAACCCAGATCCACTAACTCGGTACTCAACCACACGGTGTTGTGGTGTGCTAGAGTGAAGAATGTCCAGGAACCGTAGAAACCAAGTGCTTATGCAAAGGGAGGAATGGAGCAAAGGATGCCAACTGAAGAGAAACCCGAGCTGGTTCTAGTTGTTGATTGAAAGCGAGCGAGGCCATACATATGGCATCCGATGCGAAGGGATCCATTCCTATATGGGCTCTGACAACTCTATCCCCTCTAAAGGCCTATCGGTCAAGTGGCCAATAGCTCTCCTTGCTTCTTTCTTTGACGTCTTTCTATTTCCAACAGCGCTAAAAGCTCCTTTTCTGATTCTTAGCCGCCTTACCGCCTCTATGGCCTTCGAGGTCTCCACCCGGGGCTACGATGGTCGTATGCTTTATATGTTTACGCTTATGTGTCTATACTAGTATATCTGGAAAAAAGTCTCAGAAAAGCTTGATTCCACTACTTATTCGTTTTCCACTTTAGGAAAGTGAAGCCTTCTCGATCGAAAGTCGAATACTAGCGAATCAACTGCTATGTCAGCTACGGAAAGTCAGAGCTTTTAGACTCGCCTCGTTGGGTTCAGGCAAAGCAAAGAAGGAAGAAGGAGAACAACAAAAGGACGTAACAACCAATAGAGGAAGAACAACGACAAACAGAAAGCACAAGGAGCGACAGAGAGGATAACCATAGAACATAGGCTCCTAACAAAGCAAAGGATGGAGGGCAGGTCCCAGTAACTCCGGGGAGGAATGGGATAGCCATTAGAGGAGATAGCGAGAGGCGGAGAGATAATAATAAGGGACCTTAACACTAAACCGCCAGTCCATGATAGAGAGACCAACAAGCAAAGAAACCATTTGGCATTACTTACAGAACAAACCCTGGGACATACGCCGGCTGCTGAGGGGATTAGAAAGACACCAAGACACAAGGAAAACAACCAAGAAGCCAATCCAGCCTTCTACAGAGATAGGAGGAGACCGACAATAAGAGAAAGGAACTACCAGAGAGACACTTACCGGAAAGAGCAGCAGATCAGAGGTTCTGAAAGAACAGAGGATATATAAACCTTACTTACAGCCTTTATACCCGAGGTTTGGGGCTTGTCAAGCACCAAATGTGGTCTCAATCGGAAAAGACTCGATACCGGAACCAACCACTACAGCTACTTAACCAACCGGCGGCGCGGCCCTTCACGCTTACAGGACAGGAAAGAGCGAACTCATGAATCCCTTCGAGGGAGGCTTTTCATATACCAAACACAGATACAAAGGGAGGAAGAACAGAAACATGCAGAGGAACTCAGCTACGGCTTACAAAAGACACCTAGGCGCCAATCATACCACAAAGCAACCAAACGCGCTCTACATCCAACAATGAACAGGAAGAAACTACACCTAGCCATTGGCTTCCAGTTCAGGAGAACACACAGACAGAGAAAGACAGGTACGACTAGACTAGAGGTTCTGCAAGAAAGCGAAGAGACCGAGATAGAAGGCCGAGCGAGCCAGGACGGAGTTCTTTCTTTCCCAGCAATTAGTCCGGCCGAAAGAGAGCCGACCCGAGGAAGGAAGAGATGACTTAGGGCGTTAGAGTACCCGAGAGGGAGGGGAAGGATGCCGCGTACTCGATAGGTCTTCTCAAGCGGCGAGTTAGTAGTAAAATAGACCTCAAAAGAAGTCAACCGGATAGTTGGCCTTTTCCTGTTCGAGATAATGTGTTATCAGTTCGATCGGTCGTTCGCCTCGTCTGTGGTGAATTCCGCACTAGCTTGGAACATCTTTGAGATCCCCTTTGTAAAGAGGAAGTTCTCTCATCTTTCTTTTGTGGCTGGACAACCGCTTGGATACTACGCTTCTTGGTCTTGGCCTTTATTTGCATTGTCTCCATCACACGGTTGTGTGGTGGGCTGCAGAGCAGGCTCGGCCTGGTGAGCTTTTGGATAAATACGCAGTACTCGGTGATGATATTGTTATCACCGATCCTGCTGTGGCTGAAGTTGACTCTAGCGCCCTAAGTAGTTGGGAGTGACCAATGTTCCCCTCGATTGAATTGAGCTCTGATGGCATGGGCTTGAGGAAAGATCGCATCTCACTTCCCGTGCGATATCGAATCCTTAAGAAAGCTATCTCGCCGGGGACCGGTTAGTCGACCTAAGCTAAGCACTGTTCAAAATGAGTAACAATTGCTTTTTAAACTAAAATAAAATGCTAAAGCGGGAAGAAGTAGATTTCAAATCTAAAGTTTCTGACAAAGAAAAACAAACCATGGATAAATCCAAGCGAAGTAACTAAGAACTTCGAGTTGAAGTAAGAGTCTTATTGGATCGAGCAACGCTTGAAATGGCGATCCATAAAAAAAACACCAATAGTAAGATCGGATAGAACAAGGCGATCGCACCTAAGAAGAAATCTGAAATTGAGTATTTTACGTTTGTTGAAGCAGTGCTCTAACTGGCCTACTAATCTATTTCTATGTGATATGATTTACGAAAATAGAATGATAAATAGAAAGAATAAAGAAGAAAATGGGAACTATTTTAATTGTTGGTTACTGCGTCCAGTCGTCGTTCAATGAGCTCAGCTATAAACGAAAGCTAGAGGTTTGCCTTAAAAGCATCTCCAGTAAGTTCTTCTGGTTGGATTAGATCATTAAAAGCAAAATGTGAGTCGCTTGGCCGCTGTTCAGGTCAAAGTGGAAATCCCTCAAAATGGGTTCGGGGAACCTTATATTACAGTGAATAGTCACTCTCATCTTTACTAACCTTATACTTAGAAGTGCCACAGGTTTCTGCGCAGGTTAGACCATATGGAAGTGATTCCTGACTTACTTCGCACAGGGTTTGAATTGAAGTAGTTAAGTCAGTTTTGTCTACATCTTCTCTGCCAGTACAATTACACCAGGAAAGAAAGCAGATATTGACTGATGCTGAATGCACTTAACAAATCCCATGTCTGAATGCCTTAAACTTCGATTCCAAAGAAAGCAGAACTAGACTGCCAACGATCTGACGATAGAGAGTCTGAACCTTGTAGACCTGCTTTCGCCTCATGTCAATATGAGCTCGCTCGGAGATCGTGATTTAGCTTTAAAAAGCCATAAAAAAAAGAAGATAATATTCCACCAACCCATCCCAATCTTCGCTTATAGGCCTATAAGCCCCTTACTTCCCGTCGTCAGCTAAACGGATTACTTCGACCGATGTCCGCCTTCTTTCACACATTCACAAGCTTCAACCATGTCAATACCAATCTTTGAAGCCTGCAAGACCGGCCTGACCATGTGGGACTTCCGCCTGGTTGGTTGCCTGCTCTTCTTTTGTATTGTATAAAGTCAAAATCATTTCGTCCTTTCTCGAATAAGTCTTCTAGGTTAGCATCAGAACTCCCGTTCGAAGACTAACCGGTTGATCTTAAGGATTGAATCCCCAGGTTCTGATCCTCTCCGTCTCAATCTCACTAGGCGGAACCAAAGCAGTTCCATCTCGAAATGGATAGACGGTTAAGGGTAGGAGAAGTGCTCATATAGAAATGCCCAGCAGCATCACGCCACCCATAGTCGAAAAAGAAGTGACTCTTAGCTCAATGCTAAGTTGCGTCTCTGTTAAGATGCATGGGTAATGAATGAAAGCACTCAAGATCTAGGAATGAAAAAACAGGCGCAATCTAATAACCACGTAGAGACCGACGGAGCGGTAGGATTGGGACAAAGAAATCCCGTGTCTTTGTCAACCCATAGTAAACCGATAGGTGGGAGCAGAGCAACCTTGGATCGGGGAGCTCTAGATAATGAGAAAGGAGAGTAGTCCGAAGTGCAGATGTTGGGAGCACCTGGTGCTTCTTTTTGAAAGATTCACCGGGCAAGGAAGGGTAGTCCAGAGCCTCTCATAGCAGGTGGTAAGTATCGTCCAGTGGTAATGACAACTGAATGCTCATGGTATCGTAGACCGAAGGTATCGAAGTTCTAGTACCGAAGGTATCGCAGGTCAGACACATGGGAATTGAAGGGACAAAAACCATTGTTTTACATGTAAGACTAAATGAAATTACAAAATTACACCATGCCTCCTCGTAATTGGATAACAAATTCAATGGTTAATTTGAATAGAAATGAAGATGAAAAACAGCTAAGAATTCAGTTTTGGAATACATTTTACAAATATTTGTTAGAAAAGACTGACTTGTGTGGACAACATGGTCAGACCAAATCTGTACAGTATAAGGATGATGTCTTTAAAAGATTGAATAATGCAAAAGAGCGCTTACCATTAAGTAAAGAAGATTTACGTACTCTCCAAATGGAGATTGAGGACCAGACTATATTGTTCGATGATGAATCAATTCATAAAAGTGTTTCAAACATAATAAGAATCAACATCAGGGATAATGATGAATGTGCTAAGGATTATCTCAGGGGTATGGAACTCGAAAAGGCTGATATAGAATTGCTTTCAGAGTTCGGTCAATATACGATTGAGGGATTAATAGTTCATGTTCTAGGAATGGTTTTTAACCAATATGAATCTAACTTAATAATTCGTGTAGCTTCTTTGGTTGAACAACTAGAGTCTAATGTCCGTATGCAAGCTTCATTATTTCAATCTCGCAGGTGTAAAAAAAGGTTTAATATGGCAACAGATGATGTTTTTCAAGTTCAGAAGTCTGTTAAGGAGAGGAAAAGATATAAAATGGAAAAAATGTATCCCTTCGGTACCGGCTTAGTTCAATTCATGGTGGATAGGGGATTGATCAGTTTAATGAATGATTTGAGCGGGAATGTTCGAGTGATGACGAAGAAAGGATCATATTATCTTCCAAGGCATCTCTACGCTGTCTGCAACTTTGATATATCATTACTACCGATCAAGCTCAACCTGCCTATGGTATGCGAACCTCTAGATTGGAAGAGTGCCTGCCCGCCGGGTCAAAAACCTAGAACCCTGGCCGATCTATCAGGGGGTTACTTAAGTGGGCCAACAGGGGAAATATATGATCGTTACCGCCTGTTAAGTACCAGTGACATTAATAATTTTGATATAGATCTTTCCTGCCAGGATAATTACGAGGGTCTGTGTAATGTAATGAACAAACTGCAGCGTCAGGCCTTTCGAATCAACAGTGATTGGTTGAAACAACTTATAGATAATGAAAACACCTTTGTTGAATATGGTTTACTCATGCCTGGATTTCTAGCCTCTATGAATATAAAATCAGTCTCAATCTTACTTAGAGAGTTTCACATGAAGGATAAGGTTATTAACCAATTATGTAGCTTTACCGAATTGTTACATACTTTATGTAAGAACATACAGAGTTCTCGTTATGATAAATTGATTATCAAGCTGGCACAAGCCGGAGATGGTTAACATTTCTATTTGCCGGCCTTTCTCGACTGAAGAGGACGAATCTACCGCTGTGGTATCTTGCATTTTCACGAGCGTGATCTAGCAAGAAGCCTTATCGTCTTTGCGGATGAGGATTGCAAAAAGACTATGGACGAGATTAGCGAAAGTAGAGCAATCGCGGCAACAGCCTTCCATTACAAGGCTTTCAACTCAGTCGCTGCTGCATTAGGGTGGTATTGTAATAACATCCACCAGATCCTTGAGAAAGATTACGAGTTTGCTCGGGATGCTAAACGCCCCTTTCAGTTCCTCGCCAATACAATGGGAATCATCGCCTCCCTCAATGAGAAATCGAACGATATTGCGAGCTACCCTATTATCCAAGACGCATCAGCGAGTGCATATCAGATCATGAGTTACTTATTGTTGGATTCAACCATTGCTATGAGAACGAATCTGATCCCATCTGCTAACTAGAACTCCGAGCTCTTAGCCAAGTGTGAAGAAAGGTAGCCAGAACTCAAGTCACTAAAGCGCGCCTAGTCTAAGATTCGGTATCAAAACAAAGCCGACAAGAGAGTGAAACGGAGATGGAACAACAAATAAGGGCTGAGCCCTATCTATTATAAATGGTAGATGTTCAGTGCAAGGGCAGACCGCTGCTGGTAGCCGTAATTGGGTGGCGCGCTATAGATCGGATCCTAAGTAGCTATAGGATGAACCCTGGAAGACGGCCCTACCGTAGGAAGCGGGTAGGGTGAATCTCCGTAACGATTCTAACGACCTAGCTAACCGTTGATTCAATGTCCTCAACATCGGGGCACCGGTTTTTATTGTTCTCAACTAGGTCTTTCCCCTCGTGGTTAAACATGAGTTTGGAAATGCTCATTCTGTATATCTCCTCGTCAATCTGTGCATGAGCTTCTGGGCTATGTCTCGCTTACCCTCTTTAGTAGAGATCAACTGCTTATACTGGAATGTTGATCTGTTATCCAAGCCTCGGGCTTAATCCGTATAATGGTTATCAACTACTGGGGTAAGATTTCTTTGACATAGAAGGATGTCCCTCGGAAGGTTTAGCTACGTCCCGTAAGAACTTGCGCGGGCAACTTACTACCTCTCTGTCTGCTCTTCTTATATAGTTGATGGACTTAGTTTCATCGTATAAGAGACGAGTCGGTGGGCAAGTGAGCTGATCAACAAAGGCGAACGAAATGACGTATATAGAATGAAATCGCTACTGATGCGTTTGAAGTCAATTCTGGAACGGGCGGAGGCCCCCCCTCAATAGGTTCTAATTCTAAGAAGGGGGCGGCGCCGTGAAGGGGAGAGTGGCCGAGTGGTCAAAAGCGACAGACTGTAAATCTGTTGAAGTTTTTCTACGTAGGTTCGAATCCTGCCTCTCCCACTTGTTTGTTATAAACTGAAGAGAAGAGAAAATAGGCATTCGTCAGCGTAGGAAGGCCGACCGAGCGAAGCTCTTTCTTTTTTTGGCCGTGCCGTGAAGTGAAATTGTATCGTATGTTAGTTAGAGAGGTTGGCGAACTACTACGATCTATAGATTCCCCATCTATCTATATCCAATCCCAACGAGAATAGAAGCGAGTAGCTTCCGGCTTGTCTTGTAGTCGTACTCTTTTAGCTTATGTAGTGGTCGGCCTTCCGGAACGCATGCGTCCGCCAGAATGCCTCCTTGGTTCGGGACGAAGCCAAGCCGATACATATACGATAGGCAAAGGAAAGACCCCCCATTTCATAGCGCCTGGGGAACGCAAGTTTGATCGAGGATTGGAGAGGTGAAAGAAAAGGCTCGGGATGGATTTAGGAGTCTTTGTGCGAGCCGTATGCGGTGAGAGTTGCACGTACGGTAACGAGGGGGGTTCGCGTCTATACGTGTAGTGTGGTGCTTGGGCCTACCCACCCTATTTGTTCCATGATCTATGGGTCTACTGGAGCTACCCACTTCGATCAATTAGCCAAGATTTTGACCGGATACGAAATCACTGGTGCTCGATCTAGTGGTATTTTTATGGGGATTCTATTTATCGCTGTAGGATTCCTATTCAAGATCACTGCAGTTCCTTTTCGGGCGGCTGTAGGACGGACGGCCGCCTATAGGTGGTAGGGTAGGGGGGGGTGGTACCGCTCAGATTGCGGCTAATCTTCCCCTATAACGCGGGTCGGGCTTAGAGCGCGTGAAACTCATCACTACCTCGTAAGGGCGTTGAGACCATAGCATGTTACACGAAAGCGCCGCTTTCTCTGTAGTGTTGTCACAGAGCTGCCCGCCTAGAAGCGCCGCTTTCTCTGTAGTGTTGTCACACAAGATAAGCACGCCGCCCGCCTGCTGGCCGGGCGAATCGAAGTTCTCTTCCGGTCAACTGTCTACCCAGTCAAGTGCAAAAAACACAGTAGAATTACGCAACGCACGGTGCTGGTGTGCTTCCTGCTCGCAAGGAAAGAAAGAAGAGCGACAAAGTCAAGTTCAGATTGGACTGTTTGCAGCATGGAAGCAGATTACCCAAAAAATCCCTGGGAACAATGAAAAAAAAAGATATCTCGGTAACGAAAACTATAGGGGGCTGTATTGGCGAGATCCAACGGTGAACAGCTGCCCAAAAGAAAAACCGCCTGGAAGTCCGAGTACCTTTAGTACTGTACTCTACCCCCGAACCAGCAGCCTTCGCGCCAAGCAAGACCGCCCTTGTCCCCTTCCTTTCTTCATTCCGCCCCCTTCTTTGCTTTGTTCCAATAGAGTCTAAGGCAAAGAAGAAAGTATACCTACTTTACTTACTGGACGAAAGGGAACGAAGTTTCGTTTCCGGGTTTCTCGATTGGATTTAGTCAGTGTCACGACATAATCAAAAGGAAGGAGTGAGGCTTTGGTTACCGGCGAACGCTTCAAAAGGCGACCCTCTCGAGTTTCCTTCTTTAGCAGCCTCAATTGAAGTAGCCTCTCGCTCTCTTATCTCGTTTCGTAAACTCCACTCGCTCTCTTATCTCGTTTCGTAAACTCCACTCGCTCTTTTATCTCTACTAGTAAACTACACTCGCTCCCTACTAAAGGAAAAAAGTCACTATCAAACAGCTCGCCCTATTGAATGAAGTACCAAAGGTGCGCTCCGCCCGTTCCGAATGCTTATCCGATCCGGAAGTTCTCGCGAAGAGAATAAGATGCTGCTCTCCCTCCCTCTGTCTTTTCCCGCTTTGCTAATCTTCCCCTATAACGCGGGCCGGGCTTAGACGGGCGCGGGAGGAAGAAACGAAACCTAAGATGTTGATAAGGCGCTCTTATCTTAGGTCCTTTTTTTCAGTGCAACAGAGGAAAGCGCCCTCTTTTTGTCATCCCTGCAGCTTTCCAGATTTTGTATTGAACGCATGGCGTAGCTAGGACCCTTCAAATCATGTCTGGGCCTATGTTTAAACCCACCCCCTATTTGACTAAGGATGGAAAGAATGCCCGCCAAGTTCAGATAAGGGAATGCTTCCCCCAACCATTAAAGGAAAGGGCTCGGCGAAGGGAGGGAGATGCGGCGGGGGAAGGAAAACGCTTTCGGAGATCGAGATTGGATTTGTTTTTCATCCAAAACTAAGAAGGCCGAGGATGGCCTACGGTGCGTCTTATCTGAAGGGAACACGCTTTTTTGACCGCCGTGGTATGATTGCCGGGCCCTCTCCTCGTTCCGCCCGCTGGCCTATTGGAATAGCAGCCTTCGGGCTTTGCCTGCCCTTTCTAATACTAAATTCCGGCTCGGCCCGGGAAAGCGCTGGGAACAACAGAAAGGAAGGGGTCCATGTAGCTGCTGCGCCCGCCCCCTTCTTAGTCAATGGGGCACAGCAGGTTCGGCATCTACTACAAAAGAGAGAATCCACTTCCCACGCCTCTGCTAGGCAGCGTGTGGAATGGCCGAGAGCGGACCTTTTTGGATATATAATCCAAGTCGAGAGTAGAGTTACGGGAACAGCCGTCTGATGGAAAACTACTTTCACGTTCGGTTCAGAGAGCACTTTTTTCGTTGAGAATTCCCCGTTCCCTTTCGTGTGAATTCCCCAGTTAGAATTCGAAACTTGTGGGGCCCTATCTATTCCATCTCTCGAGCCCCGAAGAAAACCCCCCCTCCCTTCGGACTCCATATCTCTTTTGACTCTATATATGTGGGCACCTGATATCTATGAGGGTTCACCCACCCCGGTTACAGCATTTCTTTCTATTGCGCCTAAAATATCTATTTCTGCTAATATTTCACGTGTTTCTATTTATGGTTCTTATGGGGCTACATTGCAACAAATCTTCTTTTTCTGCAGCATTGCTTCTATGATCTTAGGAGCACTGGCCGCCATGGCCCAAACGAAAGTAAAAAGACTTCTAGCTTATAGTTCAATTGGACATGTAGGTTATATTCGTACTGGTTTATCATGTGGAACCATAGAAGGAATTCAATCACTACTAATTGGTATCTTTATTTATGCATTAATGACGATAGATGCATTCGCCATAGTTTTAGCATTACGGCAAACCCGTGTCAAATATATAGCTGATTTGGGCGCTCTAGCCAAAACGAATCCTATTTTGGCTATTACCTTTTCTATTACTATGTTCTCATACGCAGGAATACCCCCGTTAGCCGGCTTTTGTAGCAAATTTTATTTGTTTTTCGCCGCTTTGGGTTGTGGGGCTTACTTCCTAGCCCCAGTGGGAGTAGTGACTAGCGTTATAGGTCGTTGGGCGGCCGGAAGGTTGCCATGAGTAAGTCAGTTTGGGAGACCGAAGGCAGTTCTCCGTGCACCGGACACGTAGCTTACCGAATCAGTTGCAACACGGATGGGAATGCATGCTACGAAAGAGAGGGTCGGGTCTGATACATCAACCATCTACTCAATATCCTTGTACGAGTCCACAATCACTACACGAGATGAACCTTGGTTTGGTGAATTGAAGTTGGCCTTAGGTCTAATAGGACTCTCAGTTACTGCGCGCGATCGTATACTGAGGTGCTCCCCGCCGGTTGTTGGAACGACGCGAGCCGGGCCGGGTTTCAATTCAGAAAGATGAAGGGCCAAAAAGTATAAATAGGGGGTTCCAAATTCCCCATCTCATTGGGGGCGGAAAACGAATCGACATCTCGATGTGATACAGCCCTTTCTTTTTTTTTTAGTTGGGAAAGAACGGCGAAGTCCATCCGAACCGTCCAATGAAGAATAAGAGGAGAGCAAAGCGCCAATGGCGCGCGAAGCGCATGCGGAACGGGCACGAAGAAAAAGAAGTGTGGAGGAGAAGCAGCCGAGCTCATTCCCTTCGCTTCCTGGGCCCAAAGCAGTGCAGTCTTTCCTGGCCAAATCAAGGATTGGGGGCTTCTTGCTACGCTACTTAACTATATAAATCCATTCATAATATATATGAATAGAAAGATAGAGACATCCATCTATCCTATCTGATTTTGATTTTGATATCTAAAAAAGAATCGATTTCATTCAACCTTTGATTCAAAGAACTGCGCTTAGCCCCCCCGCTCATGAAAGGGCTCTGATGCAATGGATGGCAGAGGGTCCATAGTACCCGAAGCACTGGAGTAATCCAGTAGCCGGGAAGGGGCCTAGAAGTGCCTACTACTACACCACACTACACTTGGCTCTACACATTTACAGAGTAACCCCTGTCCAGTGCCCGGCAGAGCTAAGAGGGCTTCAATCCTTGCTCTTTATCCCCATCTTCGCCCAGGCTAACGGGGCCTTACTTATTCAGGGGGGAGAGTCGAGCCTCGAAAAGCACTGTTGAGAGGAATCTCTTTGTGGCCCCTCTTCATTCTCTACAGGGTTCCAAACCTTTCTTCAACATAGGTGACAACGAGCGAGGCAGAGATGGAAGAGCACGGGAATAAGAAGCTCATATAGAGCCTTTTTGATCATTTTTATAGAGAAGAAAGTGGACAAAACAGACTCGCATTTCTCATCGAACAAATACAAAAAAAGAAGAATATTGAAAACGCTCCTAAAACCCAACCCTTTCCGTCGTAGAGCCGTGTATTGTAAGTGATCCGAACCTGCTTGGAGCGAGCCTCCCATAGAGGCAAGTTAAGTTGGTGAGCCGTATGATGGGCAACTATCTCCTGCGGTTCGGAGAGGACTCAGCTGTTAGCTCAATTACATCGACCCTTGGCTTGGTTTCGGGGTGGACCCGATCACTCTATTTTATTATATACGCTTAGCGAAAAGAATGTTTTTTGATACACCTAGGACATGGATTCTATATGAACCAATGGATCGTGACAAGTCGTTACTACTAGCAATGACTTCCTCTTTCATTACTTCATTCTTTCCATATCCCTCTCCTTTGTTCTCAGTTACTCATCAAATGGCACTCAGTTTATATCTTTAAGTTCGATCATTGACAAGGTTCAAAGAAAGGGTGGGTGGATGGCGATTAGTGGGTCGCTAGTTTCAACACTATGGAGGTTCAACTCCTCCTTAATCGCTGTCAGATCAACGAAAGTACGAGATCGCTTCACACCTCGCGGTGCTTACACCTCTCGTCTATCTACGAAATAAAAAAAAATCTTTTATGCCCAAATTGGACTCTTTTTGGAAAGGAAGGAATGCAGGGAACAACTCTTTCCTTTCCACCGGTTCTTGAAAGCTATCAATCCCCACTTTTCCCATATTCATTCTCCCTCTCGCATCGGTTCTGCATCAGATGATGAGCCCTTGTGAAAACTTTCTCTTTTATTGGCGCCCGATAGGTAGGCTATTAGATTGAGTCGAAAGCCTACCAACGCATAAAGGTTCCGATTCGAGCGAGAGCCCAAACGGGGGAGGCGAGAAGATCTTGATCGAAAGCTCCACTGTTCTGAATAGTGAGAAAGACTTTTCAAAATTCGATCAAGAGAACAAGAAAAACAGATTGAAGAATATTATCCAGTATCAAAGATAACAAAAGGTAAAAAGAAAAAACAATACAAAAGTAAGACAGAAGCAGAACTAGATTTCTTTCTGAAACGTTATTTCTTTTTTCAATTACGGTGGGGCGGTGTTTTAAATCAAATAATGATAAATAATATCAAAATATATTGTCTCGTGCTTAGACTGAAAAATCCAAAAAAAATTACTATATCTTCGATTCAAAGAAGAGAAATAAATTTGGATATAATGCTGATTCAGAAAAATTTGAGTCTTGCAGAATTGATCAAAAGGGGAGTATTGGTTATCGAACCAGTCCGTCTATCTGTAAAAAATGATGGTCAATTTCTTATGTATAAAACCTTAGGCATTTCATTGGTTCATACAAGTAAGCAGCAAACTAATCAAGCATACCCAGACGAAGGATATGTTGATAGGAATAATTTTCTTCCTGAAACTATTTTATCGCCCAGACGCCGTAGGGAGTTAAGAATTCTAATTTGTTTCAATTCAAAGACTAAAAATAGGAATGTTGTTAATAGAACTTCAGTATTTTGCACCAAGAACAACTGTAGTCAATTGTTGAACAAAGAGAAAGATCTTGATAAAGATAAAAATGAATTAATTAACTTAAAGTTTTTTCTTTGGCCCAATTCTCGAGTAGAAGATTTAGCTTGTCTAAATCGCTATTGGTTTGATACCAACAATGGCAGCCGTTTCAGTATTTTAAGGATACATATGTACCCGCGGTTGAAAAGTCATTGATAGTCTATTTTTCATATAGATGCTCTATCCTAGAAAGTATATGAAAAGAAAGAGATTCAGACATGACCTGTCTTACATCCCAGATACTAAAACCAATAACGTATCAATTAGACCTCGAAATCCATTAACAGAATCTTATTCATTCTTAGGGCTAAGTTATACCCTTTTCTGAATGGCTAAATGTAGTACACTTATATTATATATTCCTATCTGAATCAAATTTAAACTCGATTGATTAATGTGAATTGATAAACGTAAGAATTCCTAAAGAAATTCACGCGTATCCTGCATTAAAATGCAAAATTAATAGCATTATTATTACTCATTGGGAAAATACATATTTGTAAAGAAGGCATATTTGTAAGATGATAAGGGGGAAATTTTTTATGCTAAAAAATACACTCATTTCTGAAGAAGAAAACAGGGGTTCTGTGGAATTTCAAGTATTCTGGTTTACCAAAAAGATCCAGAGACTTACTTCACATTTGGAACTGCACAAAAAAGACTATTTATCTCAGAGAGGTTTACGACAAATATTGGGAAAACGTCAACGACTGTTGGCCTATTTGGCAAAAAAAAATACAGTACATTATAAAGAATTAATTGGTCAGTTGAATATTCGAAAGATAAAAACTCCTTAATTCCAAAAGCCGCGGAATTTTAATTTAATTTTAATTTTTAGTATTTCGTTTATTTGTTTAAATTTTGAGTTTTGATTAATTTCTTTTAACTTTCAGCAATTCATGGAAGAATAAATCGGTAAAAAACTTATGAATATACCAACTACAAGAAAAGACCTAATGAGAATCAATATGGGACCTCACCACCCATCAATGCATGGTGTTCTTCGACTCATCCTTACTCTAGATGGTGAAGATGTTATTGACTGTGAACCAATATTGGGTTATTTACACAGAGGGATGGAGAAAATTGCGGAAAATCGAACAATTATACAATATTTGCCCTACGTAACCCGCTGGGATTATTTAGCGACTATGTTCACAGAAGCAATAACTGTAAATGGGCCTGAACAATTAGGCAATATTCAAGTACCTAAAAGAGCTAGCTATATCCGAGTCATTATGTTGGAGTTGAGTCGGATAGCTTCACATTTGTTATGGCTTGGCCCCTTTATGGCAGATATTGGCGCACAGACCCCTTTCTTCTTTTACTTTACTCATCTATCAACATCTTCTTTTCAAGACTTTGTCGCTTCACCGTTCGAGCGAGCTTCTTTCCAATTTTGCTCTACTTTCTCTTGTCATCTAACAAGAAATATAGAATGAAATATATAATAGAAGAAAGCTGTTAACGTAGGTCGGATCGACTCTACTTTGAAAAGTCGATCTTTCTTTGTTTTTAGTGTATCGCTCCGAAGCTTGTGTAGCACCCACATGTAGAAGTATAGGAAGCTCCCCACCTATGGAAGCATCATTCCTTCTAGTTACGACGGAGTGGGAAAATAGTTAATCCTCTTTTTCTCGAAATGGAGTTGAGAGCTTTCTAAGCTTAGTTTCGTAAGCTCTGAATTCCTCTAGTTAGCGTAGTTGATCTTTTTCTATTCTACGACCTCCGAATAGGTAAGAAGAGAAGTAATTCGGTTCACGAACGGGTACTTCCCACGGTTGGAGGGAGCGAAGAAAGAGCCTGAAGAGTAGCACCGCCTACGCAGAATGGGCGACGAAAACAAAGCGCCTAGTTTGTTGAAAAATATGGCTGCGAAAGCCTTAATGAAATTCTATTATATGAAGCTGATTACGAGCACAAGGCTAAGACTTCTTCCTTCACCAAACCTACAAAAAATCCTGCTTCAGGGAAAGTAAAAGAGGGTTCACCCGTGTTAATCGATTCTATGCACCACAGAGAAAAGATCTATCTATCATAAACTTAATTCCACCCATTCTCGGTGACTGAACTCGATTCTTTCTATAATACAAAATTTTAGATTTTGAGATTCTCCGCTTCGGCTTAGGGGAGCTGTTCACCAGCCCTGAGTTCTTGCTAGTTTTAACTAATACAATTAGGTACCTGGGACGATGTAGGTTACAAAGAGAGACCTATTTCCTGGCCACTAAAGAAGGACCACCCGGGAACAAGGAAGGATCCACATTTCTGAAGTCCAAGAAAAGCCATTTACCGCGCCTTTCCAAGAAAAAAGCAAACCAACCCCAACGAATGATAGTTATGGTTTAATGGTGGGGGCGAAGGATCAACAACAAATATCGTTGAATGAGCACCTTTTCCACCCTTTGCAGAAGCTGGGGACATTTCTTCGTTCTTGTGGTTTCAAGGACTCATCAATGTTCTGGATTCCAGTGAGTGCCATGGAAAATCAGAATTTGGTTGATGGTTCTTCCGATGTGCGATTATCCTGGTTTCAGGGGCTTTGTTTGTTGGATGCAATTGATTCTATCCAACCTCCTAATAGGGACTACGCAAAGCCTCTACTTTTGCCAAGTTCAAAAATCACAGCCACAAGGGCAGCTGTCTGTCAGTGGGAAAGTGGAGACTGGAGCTCTTCGTTCAGGATCTAAGGTTCTGGTCATGCCATCTAGAGAAGTGCGGTCTTTGGAAAGGGACTCCCATCTCTGTAATGTTGCAAGAGCTGGAGATAATGTAACTGTCAGTCTACAAGGCGTTGATGCGAATCGAGTTTCAGCTGGATGTGCCACCCTTCTTTCCCGGTTGCAGTTTCTAAGCATTTTGAATTTCAAGTTCTCATCTTGGAGATCACAACACCAATTTGAATTGGTTACCAGCTAGAATTACATATACATCACGAAAAGGAGGCTGCTGAGGAACACTTAGACCGGATTGCCGAGGAGCAGCAGGATATTGAAATGGAATTGGAGTCGCGGTTTAAGGCTCTTGCGTGGGTGGATGAGGAGTTCTTGCAGAATGGACCGCGCAGTACCAGACACGAGATAGATCTTCCAAAGAACAAGGCCTTTTTCGAATAAGTAAATTCATTTGGGACCCTGCAGATCCACTCTTTTTCTTATTCAAAGATCAGCCCCCCGGCTCTGTGTTTTCACGTCGAGAATTATTTGCAGATTCAGAGA